TACATAAAATAAATTAAGAAACATATTATAGTATATACATTTCGGTCCTAGGGCTGGGGTTTACATATACTCATAATTGTTGGTATAATTTAAATTGAGAAGAGTTTTTTCATTCAATATTAATGTATCAATTTATATGTTCTTATGTAAGTAAGAAAAGAAACTTTGAGATTCAAATTGTTCCTGCATTCGCAGTCAGTAATCAATAGTTAATGGTTCAAATTTGTTTTACTTTTGCGAATTAAAACTGACAGTCAATTTTTACTAGAAAGTGGGAGAAGTTGGTTATTTTGAGATACTCTACGGGAGCGTATCAAATCTAATTGAAATCAAAAGAGCCGAGGAATTTCTTTTAGACAAAAAAAAAAAGGGGATAAATTAGGAGAGAAAGGGATTAAATGAAACCCCCGATGCACCGCGTGTACACATACAATAAATACAAGAAAAGTGAGTGCAGTAGGATATATTTCACTAATTTTATATCGTTTTGGCGGCATGGCCGAGTGGTAAGGCGGGGGACTGCAAATCCTTTTTCCCCAGTTCAAATCCGGGTGTCGCCTGATCAACAAAAAGTGTGAAACCCTGCTTCTCTGTGCTGGTGATATAACTTGCCAAATTTTTTCTCATCAGAAGCATAGAAAAGGGGCTGTTGATACTTATTTGATTCGAAACAGGCGAGTAGGGGTTTTCGAAAAGAGTATAAATCGAGGATTCAAGAATATATTCTAAGGGTAGAGGGATTATCAAAACTTCGGGATTCTCTTTGTAAATTGGAAATAATTTTTTTTCGGCAACCCCGAATTAAGAATATACTGTCTCTCCGCTTTGGCACAGAGATAGTCGAAAAGGGTTACGCATTAGATTAGATCAAATAAAAAATTAGATATTGATTTCTCTTTTTATGCTTTTGAGCATCAACAACCAAAAAGGCCTTTTTTTTCCTACATGCTTTCCATTAGTAACATTTCCGAGAGATGTTACTACGTATTTTGCTTCAGATTCATCTTTCCTTTTATTTAATGTTTCAAATAATGTTTCGAAATCATCTAGGCATTTTTAGTTGATTTATTAGATTGGGATATCAATAGTGTTCGGTTCTAATCCTTTTTTTGACTCTGCACCATTGATTCCACTATACTATTAGTATTGAGGAATAGAACAATTCAATTCCTTCATATTTATATATTTATAGAGATCCTATTTATAGAGATAAGAGGACATAATTCACATGGATATAGTAAGTCTCGCTTGGGCTGCTTTAATGGTAGTCTTTACATTTTCCCTTTCACTTATAGTGTGGGGAAGAAGTGGACTCTAGGAGTATTACTAATTAGTCAAACTGTATCAATTGTTTTCTAGATCGTTCTGCAACACGTTTTAAACTAGTAAAAAAAAATTTCGAATGGAATTCGATTCGGATGGAGTAATCCATTATATGAATCACACTTTTTCAATCAAACAGATATTTCACCAACTCCCATCTTTATATTTCGAAAGGAATACTGAGAAAAGGAAATTCATTATAATAAAAATTATTGCGAAATGTTCTATTTCAACCAACGGGTTATTACCAGAGTTATAGATGAGTACTGAAGAAATTATTCCCTATTTAATTTAATGAAAAAGTCGTTTGGTTAAGTATATACGCATAAATATATACGCGCCTTCTATGACTATGAAAAGACTATGAAAAGTGGTATACACAGAGATATCATGGTTGTCGAACGAGATATTATACATAAGAGAATCTTCACTCGGGTGAGTCTCATATTACACACTTACCGCTTACTTTATAATTTTAAAAATTGTATTTTATTGTATATTCTAAAGTAGAACTTTACACATTATACACTCTACTAATTCTAATAGATAGACCGTATGGTCTATCTATTAGAATACTACCCCGATCAGAATTCACTTTATTTTTAAGACGCGGAAATGGGAATCCCTTTCATTTTATTTCATTCATTTTTGATAAGAACTAAAACTTATAAGTCAATCTTAATTCAAATTAATTATTTTCACTGATTGTTTTTACGTAAATTATAAGTAGAAAGGCGGTAGGAACTAGAATGAATAGCGCAGTAGCAATAAATGCAAGAATATTTACTTCCATAATATAAATATAATCTTTTTTTTTACTTCACAATAACTCGGGATTTAATCCCCTAGAGATTATAAACCTTTCAAATCAATTACCTCTCCATGTTTTTAAATCAGATCAATATCACAAATAACAATACCCGAGTTACCGAAAAAATTCGTCGTCAAAAACGGAATAAATAGTATAACATAACCGAACCCCAATTTCGATTCGGGACCCAATCCAAAATTCCTTTATTTGGTTCCGTTCTTTTTTCTATAACATACCTTACATTTTTTCATGTACAATCATCTGATCAAGTATCATCAGATCTCCCTTCTACTTTTCTTCCATTAGTTATAAATACAAACAAAAAATATACAAAAAATATAGAATATAATATATAATATATATTAC